TATCGAACATAATGCATGAAAGTATCCTTGAGAAAGCATAGGATCTTCTGAAAAGAATTACAACACACTACTATAAGATGCTCTATTTTTACATAGAAATGTGTTCGCTCAAGAAAGACTCCAGAGGATGTTGATCGTAAATAAGAAGATTGTTTACGAATAAATAGGAATAAATATTCGCATTCATATACATAAGAATTATATAGGAACCAAAGGAATTTTTTCTTTCTTTTTGAAAAGGCGTAAATGAATTTCTTTGAAGTAACGAGACTATTCAAATTATGATATTCGTGGAAAAGAAATCGCAATAAATGCAAAGAAGGAACATCCTTGATCCAGCATTGAAGTACTTGAACCAAGATTTCCAGATGTATGGGATGAGGTATTAGTAGATCTGACACATAATTCAAATGTAAAAATTTGTCCTCTAAAAAGGGAAATATTGAATGAATAGATCGTAAATTCTGATATTTTAGTATTTTTTTTTCTTCAGAAGATTCAGAAAAAGATACTAATTGCGACGAGAATGGAATTTCCAGAATGACTCCAAAACCTTCTGATACCATTTGAGAAGAAAAATGAGAAGAAAAAAAATTCTTGTACTCCCAAAATTCTTTTTTGTTAGAATCATTAAACGAAGAAATAAAAAAATTCTGTTGATACATTTGAGTAATTAAACGTTTCACAAGTACTAAACTAGATTTCTTGTCATAACCAATAATTTCCACGGGTTCGTAAAAAATCAAACTATTGAAGTTATGATCATGAGCAAGTGAGTAAATATACTCCTGAAAGAGTAGCGGATATAGGAAGTTTTGTTGCCGAAATCCATAAATTTTGCCATTTACGTACATTTATACTGATGAAAACAAAAAAGGGAGTCGCTTCTTGTGTTATTGTTATTAAATGATAACATAGTGCAATATGGTCAGAACGGCGTATGTGTATTGTATATTATACGTAGTATATTCTTTATACTTTTATACTATACTATACTAGTACTATAAATAACACTGTAGTATATTAGTGTATTATTAGTATATACAGTAATATACAGTATTACACTACAGTAATACAATTACATTACATTTTTTTTTAGATATCCTTTATTATAAAATTATATACTTTATTATTATTTTAGATTTTATTTATTATATTATATTTATTTTATATTTTATTTATTATATTATATTTATTTTATATTTTATTTATTATATTATATTTATTTTATATTTTATTTATTTTAAGATATCTTTTATATTATTTTATATTATATTATTATATAATTATATGTATATATACATATTTATTAAAACATATTTATTAAATATTTATTATATATACATATATACATACTGTTATATTTATGTTATATTTATATTGATTGTGATGTAAATAATGTAATGGTAAAAAGGTTATATAGATTATATAAAAGTTAACAACAAATAAAGAATATATACCCCGGAGACAGAGAGCCCAATCAACAGATCTTTTTTCTTTCCCTTTCTATACAATCGGATTTATTGTTAATATAACTAGAATAACAATAAAAGAAATAAAGAAAATCTAAAATAACAAGAAGAAAAATAAGGAAAAGGTATAAAATCTTTTATTTTCACAACCCGATCGCTCTTTTGACCTTGGAATAAATTTTTTTTATCAGTATACTATTTCTTAGTACACATCTGTCTTAAATTTTAAATAAAGAATAATTAGGATTCAAGAAAAAAAAAAAAGAATCAATGGTCCACTCACAATTAACAAGAGAACCTTTTCCCGCATCAGGCACTAATCTATTTTTAACGTCTAATTAGATCGGGTCTTCATTCAAATTAATTCAAATTAAGAAGATAAGCTCGTTACTTTTTCGTCTTACTCGAATTGGAGCCATAAGGCTCTATCCATTTATTCACTAGACCCAACTAGAATTCTTATGTTATATTATGAGTATTAAATTTTTTTATGATTATTTTATTTATTAAAATTATATTTCATATTTAACGACATGCTCTTTTTTCCATTCATTACCTTTCAGGATCAGTCGCGTTCTTATAAACTCTACCAATAGTCTTGACGAATTCCTTCCTTCATCCAAATGTGTAAAAGATCATAGTCGCACTTAAAAGCCGAGTACTCTACCGTTGAGTTAGCAACCCGGATCTATATGATGTGTAGATATGATCAAAATAAAATAATAAAAAAAAATAAAAATCAATGGAATTGAACTGCACAACTACATCAAAACATGGAACTAGGAAGAAAACAAATCTAAACAACAAAATATCAATAGGATCCGATTCAAAAAACAAGAGATTCAAAATAGAATTGGCAAATTGACAAATCACCAAAATTATTCCAATTTTTTATTTAGTTAAAATCCATTTTGTATAAAGTATAAAATACGGAAGAGGAAATCCAGCAAACCCATTCATTTTACTAAAATGAAGGAAAATGCTAATAGGGAGTGGAGATAAAAAGATCTATTTATCTACGAGATAATTATATCTGTTCGATACGCCATTGTCAATATGAATGGACTTTTTTTTTTATTTTTTTTTATAAAAAATTAAATAAATAAATAAAATAAAATATAAATATTAGTAATATAATTATTATTAATATAATATATAATAATAAATATAATATAATTAGAATTAAATAAAATATTGTATTGGATATTATTAGATATTGGATTAGCACAACACAAATGATAAATAAGAGATTTGAGCGTAAAAAATAAGGTAGATATAAAATATAGAAAACAAAATAAAAATATCAGGTTTCCTTAATCAAAAAATAAATAAAAATAAATAAAGGTACAATACAAATACAAGAAAAAGGATTACCCCCCCCCTGTTGGGGGGGGTTACACAACAAGAAAAAAAGAAATAAAATAAACTAAATTAAGTAAGAATAAGATAAGATAGAACAAGAAAAGACCAAACTTTGAATAAAGAATTACACAAGGATAGGTACTAGCTTTTTATATTCATGACTTTTATTCTGATCAAAATAAACTCTAAATTCTTTATTTAAAGAGTTCTGCCTTCCTTAAAATATTATGAACAGTTCCTGTGGGTTGAGCACCCTTTTCAAGGAAATATAGAATAGCAGGAACATTTAAATAAGTTTGATTATTTATCGGATCATAAAAACCCACTTTTCGAAGATCTCTTCCTTCTCTTCGGGATCGAACATCAATTGCAACGATTCGATAGATGGCTCATTGGGATAGATGTAGATAAAGGATGCCCCCCCTAGAAACGTATAGGAGGTTTTCGCCTCATACGGCTCAAGAAAAGATGATTCTAAATTCTATTCTATATACTATATATTCTATAATTATACTATTTATACTATATTATATCTTTACAGAAAAAAAAATCTCAGTCGTACTCCTAACTCAAGTTGGATAGTTTTAAAAGAGTTCGAAAGGAAATCTTTATAATTTATTGAGCTGTCTCTAACTTCTTTTTTTGTCTACTTTAGGATCTATTTTTTTTTTTGCTCATTCTGATCCAATTGTTGAGACAAGTGAAAATAGTATTTACTTGTTCCGGAATTCGTTGTCTTTGCTTTACGACTTGTGAAATCTTTGGGTTTAGACATTACTTTGGTGATCCTTACTCCTTTTCAAAAAGGTAGCAACATACCTTTTTTTATATGGAAAAAAGAACAATCATACGAAAGATTGATTTCTTTGTGATACACTTTTGATCAAAACAGTTTTTAAATTTCGACAAATTTGACTTTTTTTTTATTTCAAACTTGTTAAAATTTTAACCTCTCCATTTATATATTCTATTGATGATCTATTTACAAAGTTGGTCTAACTTATTGATTGTCACTAACCCTAGATTATTCTCCCGATAAATAAATCAATCGTTTTTACTCGAGCTCCACCATATGCTATACCATTAGTCTTTTTATTTACCAACCTAAGGCAAATGAAATTAGGTTCCTAGCAGGACAAACTATGTCGAGACAAGAGCATCTTCATTCCTATAGAAAATGATGGATGGCAAAATCCACAGTCAATCATGTCCTTCAAGTCGCACGTTGCTTTCTACCACATCGTTTCAAACGAAGTTTTACCATAACATCCCTCTCCCTTGATTTTTATTTTGAAGCGTATGCAATTGATTCAATATGGAATCATGAATAGTCATTGGCTGAACCGATATATAATAATTTACACTTACCTATCCATAGATAGATAAGTTTTTGTCCGAAAAGGATTTCACTTAAATTAACCCCATATTTTATCATATGAAGAAAATCACATGAAAAAAAATCTTTTATTTTTACTTTTATTCAAATGAAAAAGAAATCCCCATGAATGGCTAAAGATTTTCAGCTACTTAAACTAATCATAAAAACTATAACTATAGTAACTTTATACTAAACTAAATATTTCATTTCAATATTCAATAAAAAATATTAAATTAAATATTTTAATATTTTTTTAATGAAAAGAAAGATATGATTCTAAGAATCATTGAATCATTATTAAATTTCAGAATAAAGGAATAGAGAAGAATCCCTCGTTTATGATGAATAACGACCTGGGACGGAAGGATTCGAACCTCCGAGTAACGGGACCAAAACCCGTTGCCTTACCGCTTGGCCACGCCCCATTTTTCTTTTTTTTCTAAGAAAACCTAAACTCAATATTGATTATTCGTCAATAACCAACCAAAATAAATATAGGGACATGTTGTCCCTAGGATTCAACACATGTAGATATAGAATAAAAAAGATTCATTGATCATTACATAAAATTCAATTAAGATATTGTATGAAAGTCGAATTCCTTATATTCTAAGTATTTTAATTTAACTTGATTGTAGAATGTAAGGAAGTATTTTTGATTGAGGAGAGGTAAAAGAAAAAGAAGAATTTTTTTTATCTTTTATCCACCTTTTTTATTTTTATCTCATAAAAACAACTCAATCAAATCTGATAATTTATTATCATTTCAATTTCATTTTAAAGACCAAGAAAAAAATGTTTGTTATGTTTAATACTTTTAGTTTAATCTGTATCTGTCTTAATTCTAACCTTTATTCGAGTAGTTTTTTCTTCGCCAAATTACCCGAGGCTTATGCCTTTTTCAATCCAATCGTAGACGTTATGCCAGTTATCCCTGTACTCTTCTTTCTCTTAGCCTTTGTTTGGCAAGCTGCCGTAAGTTTTCGATAAAAAATGAATCTCTATTCAATTTATATTCGTGATTTCTTCGATAAAAAAATTGTGATAATGATATTTTGATTAAAAAAATAAATAAGATCGGATAAGTCTGACATTAGGAACCCTCGATTAAAAAAGCTAAATTCTGGTATTTTATATTGTATATTGATATATTGAATTGAATTTTAAATTTTAATAAGGGAGCGATGATTTTTGATCAGCTTATTTCTTCCTTTGTTCTAACCTTCTCTTTCTAAGATCCCATACAATATCTAATTATAGATATGACAATAAATTTTTGTTAACGAAAAAATCCGAATCTTATTACATTAGTATTACATTAGAAAGAAATTTGTGAAAATGAATTTTAAAAACTTACTTTTTTAATCTTTAGAGTGCCATATCAAAATAATGTAAATATATTAATGTATAGCGTGTGTCGTAAAATAGGTGATCTATTTCCTTTTTAAAATAAATGATATTATTTATCTTGGAGATTGTGTAATGCTTACTCTTAAACTCTTCGTTTACACAGTAGTAATATTCTTTGTTTCTCTCTTCATCTTCGGATTCTTATCTAATGATCCGGGGCGTAATCCTGGGCGCGAGGAATAAAAAAAGAGATGAGATTCGTTTTTAGTTTTTCATAGGTAAATCTATCAATAAATGGAATAGATACTAGATAAAGAAAGATAAAAATTTCATAAAAATAAAAGAAAATTAATAATAAAAAATTCTTCAAAATTATAAAAATTAAAGTGATCGGGTGGGTCGGAGAGAGGGGGATTCGAACCCCCGGTGCGAAAAATTCGTACAACGGATTAGCAATCCGACGCTTTAGTCCACTCAGCCACCTCTCCCCATTCAAAAATTCAAGTTTATCGTGTGATGTGACACGTGAAGCCAAGATTGAGAAAAATTTGTATTTTCCTTCTTTTTTATTAATTATAAGATTAAGTAATCTAAAAAAAAAAAAAAGTAATGTAATCATTGTATATAAGAATATAATTAAGAATATAATAAGAATATATACTTCACTTCTTTCATTTTAAATGAAATTCGAACAATAACAATAGATAAAAATCTAATAACTAAAATATAGAAAAAGTGTAATAAAAACACATAAAAAAATGGATATGGATAAAGTGTCAGATATCCACGAATTTGATCAGTAATTAAATTTTTATAATGAGTCGAAACAGATTTCTACATATAGAAAGAATACTTTATTTCTTATTTCTTTGATTTTGTACAAAGGGTTCGTTTACCCGGCCTGGTTAAGTACTGGCCGGGCCAGTACTTCTTTTGTTCCAACGAACAAAACAATTTTTGTTTTTATATTAAATCAAAATTCTTATCGAAACAAGAAGAGATATTTTGATTCCCATTATTAGTTATTAGAAATAGTGTTAGATTCTAATATATAGATTTATATAGATTATCTTAGAAATTCTCGAAATTATCTATAATCCAGTAAATTATCTTAAATTCTCTATAATCCAGGTTAATGTTAATATATATTAATATTATTAATTTTAATTTATATTTATTAATATTATTAATATTTATTATCTTAATCTTATTTCTATATTTCTATCTATTTCTATATACTATATATATTTATACTATCTATATTTCTATCTATTTCTACATACTATATATTTTTATATTATTTATATTATAATTTAATTATAATTTATATTATATATAATATATTATAAATATAAAAATTATTATAAATATAAAAATTATAAATATAAAATATAATTTGATTTTATTTTCTTTCAAGCCCGCGTCAGAACAAAATACATGTCAATGCTGGAATTTTAATGATTCTGATGCTATCTTTATCTTGACTGTGTCTCATTACTTTTTTGTCCAAATAGTGTTGGACAAATGGTCCATTCATATCCAATAATGAATATGTAGCGGGTATAGTTTAGTGGTAAAAGTGTGATTCGTTCTATTAACAACTTCAATAGTTAAGCGGTCTTTCCATTTTTTATTTTTCATATTCAGATCAAAAACTTTATTTCTTAAAAAGATTTAATCCTTTATCACCCAATATTTTATTTGAGGAAATAAAATACATTCTCACGATTTCTATCCAAAAGTCAATCAGAATTGGAATCAAAAAAATTGGATTATGAAGTCGAGAAGCATAATTTTTTTGATTGGATCAATTCTTTCAATTGAATGAGTATGAATAAAGGGTCTATGGATGATAGTAGAAAACTTTCAATCGTAACTAAATCTTCAATTTTTGTGCTGAACTGGAAAAGGGAGATTGAAGCCAAATAGCTAGAAAAC